AATTGCATTTTGTTATGCCATTAAGGAAACACAATTTGAGATCCAAGAACTTTTCATGAATTAACAGTCAATAGTTAAAGTTAATGGGTCCAATTGAATTTGCATGGAATTTTTGCTTGTGTGACTCAAAATGAAAAAATGGTCTTTAATTTCAATATAAAAAAGGGGGGAAATTTTGATTTTTAGGCATTGCGTGTTTTGATATTTGAGATACTATACAATACAATTAATAACAATTAATAGAAAGGGTTCGTCTCCAATCAAAATCAAAAAGGAAGGATTTTTTTTGTTTAGTTTTATTGGTAAAGGAATAAGAAAAACGGGATTCAAGATGCAAATCCAATCAAAAAACGGGGGGGAATATTTCATCTATTTTTCTCATTTTGGCGGCATGGCCGAGTGGTAAGGCGGGGGACTGCAAATCCTTTTTCCCCAGTTCAAATCCGGGTGCCGCCTGATCAATAAAAAATGATAAATCCCTTTGCTTGCTGATAGAATAGAATTCGCCGATCCTTGCCTAGCATAAGCAGAGGAAAAAGACTCGAACTTCAGATACTTGCTTGATTTTTAAAAGCTGGAGGTTAAAAGAATGTCAATCCTTGCGCCTGGAGTTCCGGGGAGTATTTTAGTATAGGAAGGAAGGGCTAGGCTATCAAGACTTCCAGTACTAATGTACTGTCTAATGACCTAATTATGGATTCTTGAATTATATAGTTGAGTGGGAAATTGGTAGTTGTGGAAGATTCCTTGTATACAGACTCGCGAGAATTTATGAGTGCTCAGACATTCAATCAATATTGGATTGTATGAGTAATTGGCTTTTTTTGTTGAAAAAGAAAAACTTCGTTATTTTCGATAACACCCGGGCAAGAATGTAATAGAAGGTCCCCCGAGTGTTTTTGTGAAATACTCGGGAAGACGCAAGGATTAGATCAAACAGTAGGTAGAGGTATGTGATAGATAGTGATCTATCTTGATTGTATATTGTTATGCTTTTTTATTATGAAGGGTAACAAAAGAAACGATAGGTCTTACTATTCCTACAAGTTCCATTAATAGAATTTTCTTGATAATTACAAGAAAGTAGCTGTGTATCTTGCTTGTACTTAATGTTTCTAAATAATCATATATGAACTTGTTATGGGCGGGGTTACTGAATTGGTTTATCATCAGCCTTCGTTCAGAATTCCCTTTTGACTCTGTGCCATTGATTGCATTATTATTAGTAATCAATAATGGAAGAGTTTCTTCATATTCATAGAGATAGGGGACATAATTCACATGGATATAGTAAGTCTTGCTTGGGCTGCTTTAATGGTAGTCTTTACATTTTCCCTTTCACTCGTAGTATGGGGAAGAAGTGGACTCTAGGGTCATTACTAATTTAATTGAGTTGAATAATCAAACTGTATTGTATCAATAGTTTCATAGATCGTTCTGCAAAGCGTTTTTAAAGAAAAATATCTTCATTTCAAAATTATACTGGAATCCTAATCCAGTAATGTAATAGATGAAGAATAACCTTTCAATCAAACAAATATTTCAATGATTCCCATGCTCGTATTTTGAAAGTAAAAGGAATACACATGATATGAAATTGTTGACCTAAATAAAATATTTTGATAAACTCGCTTTTAACAGAATTATATATGGATATTACAATGAGGAGTAACCAACCCCCTTTTTTATTTGTTTCTCGCCTTACTGTTCAAAGAGAAAGTCTATCTGTTATTATGTAGATACGTACTTTATACCATACAGAGAGAAACGTTGGGTGATTCACATATTGTGCATTTACCTTGGATTTAGACTCCTAGAAATATTATTTCTTATAGACTAGACTCACACTCACTTAATATCATTATAACGGTTTACTTTACGAGTTAAAAATAGGTGGTATCTACTACTTACAAATATGAAGAATTCCTTGAATCATCTGTCAACGGCTAAATCAATTACTCCTTGTCGGAATACTAAAAAAATGATGACTAGGGTTCTTTTATATAATCTATTCTATGCCCATACCATATATTCTTACATTGATTTGATTGTTTCGACGGATCCCAGAGGATCCATATTGGATATAAATTAACTAATAAAATAATAAAACGAGTAATTAGAACCGTAAGACATAAGAGTCAAAGTGGGCATTCGGTTATATTGATCAAAATTGGTACAAATCAAATGGATGTAGCAAAGAACTCGAATTGGGATATTTTTATTTATATGTATATACATACATATTTCTATATTTTATATAGAAATATATATTTATATCAATAAATTACGGGGTGATTAAGCCTATAATATTATATAATAATAAATTCCCAGATAAATATATCTTTATAATATACAGCCCGACTATCGAATTTTATATTTATATAATAATCGATAGTGTGGTAGAAAGAAATATAGGAAACTTTCTACCACACTATCAGATCTCATATACTGCTGATTTTAATCCGCTCATTTCATTTAAGACGCCGAATTTGAATCCCTTTCATTTCTTCCATTATTGAATTGATAAGAACTAAGAAATCAAGTTTGATTCAAATTAATCATTTTGACTGACCGTTTTTACGTAAATAATAAGTAAAAAAGCAGTAGGAACTAGAATGAACAGCGCAGTAGCAATAAATGCGAGAATATTTACTTCCATAATTTCATCGTTTTTTACTTCATAATAACTCGGGATCTAATCCCATAAAACATAGAGATTCTAAATCTTTCTCCTGTAAATTCAATGGGGGGAATACATCCCGATGATATTGAATCGGATCAATATCATGAATAACAATATATGAGCTATCAAATCTATTCGTCGTTGAGAATGGAATAGTATAACATAGGAAGATCTTTTATCCATACGGAATAAAAAAATAATCAAAAATGGAATTCCTGATCAAATCAAGAATCCCGTTGAATTTATCATTATTCATTCTTTCTATAACCTACCGTCTTCCTTATATAATCCTATAAATAAATAATATAAAATAATGAGGTATTATCTGACCCATTTTCCACTTCCATTGGTCACAAACCAAACCCCATCAATAGTAGAAGGTCAATGGAAAAAAGAAGAAGAAATAATATTTCGAAAACTCAAATTCACTTTTTTGAGTTGGTTCTTTCTTCGATAAAGACCTTCCCCCTCAATTCAATGGGAATAAAAAAAGATTATGCATTCCCTCACTAAGAAAAGAAACGGGGGTGGATCCTTTCTTTGTTTGATCTTTCTTTTCTTATTATTAATAGAAAATGGGATTGGTAATGGGACACATATATAAATATAAAAAGGAAAGCGTGCAGTTTGAATAATATAAATGGATTGTTCAGGTTATAGAAAATCGGATTTAGAAGAGGGGGGTAGCTTTAATTTGAAAAGTATTTTATCGAGGTAACTATGTTAAAGTGAAAATTAACTTCATTTTGCAATAAACGAATGAAAATTTGTGTATGTGCTCTGGTGAAAACATATGGGTATTCAACCCCCGTCCGCGGATCGGGAGCAATCAAAAAATTAGACAAGTACGGGATCTGTTGGAATCGTGCTACCAACAATTGTAACAATCCACATATGTCTATCCCCCACCAATTGGTCGGTATTAATTGAAATAATTGAAATTGCCGTATTTTCTCAATTCAATAAAATAAGAAATTCGAAACGAAAAAAAAAAAAAAAAGAAGAAATAAGGACCCCCTCTGGGAATTAGATCCCCCCTTCGTCCCGCCACATAACAAAAAAGCAAGAGATGAGTTGATGGAATCAAGAGATTAATTGAGGGAATCATCGGATACTAGGTCGGGACTGACGGGGCTCGAACCCGCAGCTTCCGCCTTGACAGGGCGGTGCTCTGACCAATTGAACTACAATCCCAGAGAAATAAGGTATACAGCATACAATACATATTCTTAATGATTTGATTAAAACGATTTCGTATTGTAACAGAGAAAAAACGGAGAAAGGGGTGATATATTAATATCCGCATGGATATGGACTTTAGTGAGAACGATACGGATTACTAGTAATAGTATTGTCAAATCGTGTTAAATTCAATCGATTGAATTGATAAGAAATCTTTTGATAATGAAAAATCAAAATATATATTTTGATTCTTTTCTTTCACCCTTTACCTATATTATATTTAGGGATCATGATATGAATCTAAATCATTAAAAAATGAAGAATATACGGGAACAAAAAGGATATAACAATGTATGTATTCTTTTCTTTATCCCCCAGGCGTTTCCGGAGTAAAAATTTCTTATCTCATAATGGATCGGCGAATTCTTGGGCCGAGCTGGATTTGAACCAGCGTAGACATATTGCCAACGAATTTACAGTCCGTCCCCATTAACCACTCGGGCATCGACCCAGGAAGAATCAATTCTAGACTTATTGATAATACATGATCAATCTCCTTTCGTAGTACCCTACCCCCAGGGGAAGTCGAATCCCCGCTGCCTCCTTGAAAGAGAGATGTCCTAAACCACTAGACGATGGGGGCATATCCGCCCAATCGACATCATACTATACTCATAGTATGAATAGTTTTTTGTAATTGTCAATATAATGGAATGGTGTGACTAAATCCGAATAAGTTTTCCACCTTTCATGAACCGTTCAAAATTTTGATATTTATCATATCTTCATTAGAATATGATATATCCATATCATTTCCATATTTATTTATTCATTATATAATATATGAATTTATATATATAGAAAATAAACATTACTTCTCTATATGAAATGAATTAATGTTCTAATGTGTTAGAATATAATGAAGTATAGGATCTCCAACGATTTGTCCGAAAGAAAAAGGTGAAACTACATTCTTCAACTTTCACCCATCAATTTGCGTATTGTTAAGATGAGATATGCCTATATCACAGCTAGGAAATTACGAAATGATAGAAAGTTTTTTTATAAGAGCTCGATCTCGATTCCAGGTACGAGTTGAATCTTTTCATTACATGATTTGTATCAAATATCTTGA